ACCGTACTTGAGAGTTTCCTATCTCATACGGCTCAAAAATCGATTCTTTTTGTGTCCTATCTTAATCTACCCTATGCTAACTGAATTAGATTTCTCATAAACCTATCCCATTTTTTCTTGGGTTAACCAGAAGAAGTTAATTACATAAGTTTCAAACCCTAATTTTGATCAATAATCAGAATCAGTTTGATCTTTTCTCCCACCTTCAGAAGAATGAAGCATAGGTATCCCCACAATATCGTTAGAATTTTCTGAAAGGTAACTATCTCGGTTTCATATATGGAATTCATATAGAATCTTTGAAAAAGACTTTTTTCCATAAGAAAAAAGAACTTACTATCTTTGGGATCTGATGCTACACCGCTGCTCAATACCTTAGTGGATCGACTCTATTACATAAGTTGATTCCTAACTTTTGTCCCATATCATGACATAAGTAAGCAGTTCTTAACTGTATCGACTCAATAGCTCGCTAATTGATCTTTACGGTGCTTTCTCTATCAATTTGATCCTTTATCCATAGAATATAGTATATAGGCTGCACTCATTTTTTTTTTCTTCCTATTTTGGTTCTCGTGAAGTCTCTTTCCTTGCTACAGCTGATAAAAATCGTTGCTTTGGACGATGCATTATGTAGAAAGCCTATTTTTTCTAGTATTTACTAGCCAATTTGATCTTTGCTTTTTTTCCTTATTTCTATAGTGGAGATAGTCGCACGTAATGACAGATCACGGCCATATTATTAAAAGCTTGTGGTAAGAATGGGTTTCGTTCTAGTGCCCGGAAATAATATTCCAAAGCCTTTGTATGCTCTCCATTGCTTGTGTGTATAAGGCCTATGTTATAGAGTATATAACTTCGATCATAGGGATCAATTTCTGGTCGCGTAGCTTCATAATAATTCTGTAAAGCTTCCGCATAATTTCCTTCGGATTGAGCCAACATCCGTTACGGTCGTTCATTCTATTCAAAAAATCTCCGTTCCAGAACCGTACATGAGATTTTCATCTCATACGGCTCCTCCCTTCTGCGCATAGTACTAAGGGGAATAATCCATAGAATAAAAATTGAACTATTCTCATCTCATTATGAACTGAAAGGAACTAGTATTTTTACAAGAAATCTCTAGCCAGCCTTCCCGCAAGAGGTTTTTTCTTAACACCAATCATATTAGTGTTAGATATAAATGGTAACTCCAACAATTTCTTTGTTCTCAACGCCTTCTATTTCCAGGAATTAGTCACTTCAACGATCTTTGATGGTTATACGGGTATCCAAAGTACAAACGAGATGGATGTTTGTTGTCCCAACCATTCTTGTTAGTCCCGATACCGATAAGGAAAGGGGGAATTTATAACAAAGTTTTTGTGTTGTTGATTCCTAGGTGTAGTGCTTTTTCCCTTATGCCGTCTATTGGTACTAATGTAGTGTAGAATTGACCCGCAATACAGAACCCATAGGTGTAACCTTTCGCTCAATACTCAAATCAACAATTGAAACATCTGAGGCTGCATCAATCGAGGATACACGATAGAAGGAATTGTTCTATCTCCAAACTTCACCTTCACCGAGCGTAGGTTTATTTCAAGAATTTCGTTCTTTCTATACCGAACCGCGTCTCTTTCTCGTAAGACTGAGGTGAGGGCTAAAAAAAACAAGAAAAAAGAATCAAATCGCACCATCTCTGTAATAGGTAAATGCCTTTTTTTCTCCTGAAGTTGTCGGAATTATTCGTAATAAGATATTGGCTACAATTGAAGAGGTCTTATCAATAAAATTTCCATTTATATTAGATCTAGGCATAATTAGCAATCCATTCTAGAATTCTTTTCATTACCCCTCGGGGAAAATGATCCCACAAACAAAGCAAAGGAATTATACAGTACGAAATAACATAAAAACAGACTAATTTTATTCTAATAAATAGATATTAAATAGATATGGGCTTTCCACTTAAATTGTCCCCTTTTGTTTGGGAAAGATATGAGATATTGGAATCAGATTGATTTCATTCCCATTTTTGTAGTATACCAATGAGCGGAACTATTACTATTTCATCTAAGTTAAATAACCAAGGACTTTTTTTACTACAAATTCTAATAACTCGAGAAGTTTTGATTTGGTTATGATCCAAAGAGAAAAAAGAATGGAATAATCATTCCATGAAAAAATAGAGTAGAGTAACCATACCTTCTGTTTGCATAACGTGTATACACCACGCCATACAATCGAAATATCAAAATCCATGGGACGATTCATAAATTTGGAATAGATCCGCGGGGTAGCTGATGAATGAGAGAAGTTTTTGTTGAGAAATATTAAATGGGAAAGGAATTCTTCCTATGGAACTAGTGATCGGTCGTACCTGTACTGCAGTAATATGAATAACTCGCTATTCACTCAGTTTCTGGTCAATAATAAGATTATGTAGGAGAGATGGCCGAGTGGTTCAAGGCGTAGCATTGGAACTGCTATGTAGGCTTTTGTTTACCGAGGGTTC